AATTCGCAATTTGAAGAGCTGTTCCTAAAGGGCCCAAGTAATTCCTAATTAAAATTATAGGATCGCTTTTAATTCTTTCTTTTATCACATTGTGATATTTTACATTGTTGAATGGACCCATTCGAAAACAATTAGGTGATGATAAAATTATCAAAGATTGGTATTCCTTATTTCTATTCAACAACGTACTAATAGTTCCTTTATTTTGTCTAAGTGATTGTTGAATTCTTGCCTTGAGATAAAATGGATTGATATTGGCACGCTCTGACGCATTATCATAGAGGAATCCAGAACTTGAGAAATCCTTCCTTTTTCGACTATACAAACTATGGGATTTCACTAAGTCAATTCGTAAGAAATATCGAATCAAACCTCTTGTACTTACTTCAATAAAAGAAGCATGAGCCTCCTCAATAGAAGCACTTTTTTTTTCTTGATCCCAATCCAGCGATAAACAAGTACGAATTAATTGAATACTTGGGTCAGAAATTCCCAAAACAGGTTTACCATATCCATAAAGGATATAATTAACAACTCGAAGTTGCAGGTTTTCCCTTTCCTGCAACAGATCTTGAGGGAAAAGTGTTGATAAATTTAGACCGTCTGCTATTTCATATATGATTACGGGCCGAACAAAAATAAAATACTTTTTCTTAGTAGGTGTAATCCGTTGGACATAGATCCAATTTTGCAAATTTTTTGATTCCTTCGAATTTTTTTTTACCGTTCCTGGTGGTATCAAGATCCCGCTGTGTCGGGAGATCTTATCTGTCTCTCCAGGAAAATGGATATCTCCAGAAAAGATTTTAAGTTCAATCTCTTTTTTTTTTTTCTCCACTCGGACCAAGCCGCCTACTCGGCTTCTTGTATTTAAAGCAATTCGTGTATCCACTCTAATGATACTATTGTTCCGTACCATTATTGAAGAAGATTCCGGTAAAATATGTACTTCCTCGGGAATGAAAAAAAATCTATCTATTTTCATTTTGTATTTTGGCTTAAATTCTTTGACTCCTCGATATTCAATCAAATCCTCTTTTTTGAGGATTGAATGCACTCCTATAGTCCCATATTTAGTAATTCCTGAACTGTTTCTTCTGTATTGAAGATCATCGAAATAAGCAAAAATACTTTTTCGACGGAAAATACCATTTATGGGTATTTCAATCGAGATATCGGCAGGGGACATTAGTTCTTTCTCCCGTTCTGGAATCGATTGGAATGGAATGATGAATCTATTTCTTCGCCTCTTTGCCAATAAATCATAACTCTCATGTAGAATTGGGGGATATATGAGATTACAATGACCAGTACATATGATTCGATTATGCTCTGAATAGTCAGTAATCTTACTTTTATTTTTACCAGAAAGATCCGAACTAAAGAATCTGTATCTAACTTGATCATTATTTCTTGAAAAGCTCGAAATATATCTTCCTTCGGCAGAAACAGAAAGAGAATGAACTTGATCTTGATCCTTATGTATTGAAAAAGAGACTACACGGTATCTGCACGAACTTCCTTTTAATATCCATAAATGGCTTGTTCTTGGTAAGAGGTGGACATTACTATATGCAAATTCAGGTGTATGGTACACATCAGTACTCCAGTGGATTTCTCCTTCGGAGTCGGAATAGATATGCTTTCGGACCCTTTCTTTAAAATTCAAAGTGTATGTTCCCGCGCGAATCTCGGCAATCACTTGTTCTGATTCTACATATTGATCATTTTGAACTAAAAGAAAACTTTTTTGTGGAATAGTCACGTTATATAGAATATCTTCACTTTCAATAGTTACATACAAGTCCATATAACATAGAAAAGCAGGATGCCCATGGCGTGTACGTGTGGGATGAACCAAATCCTCATTAAATTTGATTTTCCCGTTAGAAGGGGCTCGTACATGTTCTGCAGTACCCCCTGTGAATACTCCGCCGGTATGAAAAGTTCGTAATGTTAGTTGAGTACCCGGCTCTCCAATAGATTGACCCGCAATAATACCTACAGCTTCTCCTAATTCAACCAGGTCGCCATGAGTAGGACTTCGGCCATAACATAAGCGACAGATCCAAGACATACTCCTACAAGTAAAGGGGGTTCGAAGGGATATGAATTGCGTTTGAAAGGTTATGAATCGATTGACAAGCCAAACCCCGATATCTTGATTTCTAACGGCAATGCATCGGGAACCCATATAGATATCGTCTGCTAATACACGACCAATTAATGTTTGTATAAAAAGTCTTTCCGACATTATTTCATTTTGAGGACTCACAGAGATTCCTCGGCTGGTGCCACAATCTGTTCTACGTACAACAATGTGTTGAACTACTTCAACAAGTCTGCGCGTAAGATATCCAGCATCCGATGTTCGTACAGCAGTATCCACAACTCCTTTGCGGGCTCCATAGCAAGAAATTATATATTCTGTTAAAGAAAGTCCTTCGCGTAAATTGCTTTGAATGGGTAAATCAATCATTTGTCCTTGTGGATCCGACAT